CTTCATAGCATTATCCATTATAAATGAATTTTCTAGCATTTGACCCCGTACCACCGAAAGGTTTGGTCGCATACTTGAAAAATAACCCAAAAAATCAAGGGAATGCTTGGATAATTGGTTTATATAAATCCTTCCTGGTTGAGACCACACATAAGAATGACATTGCCATAAATTGACAAGATAATATTTCCACTTATTCATCAGAAGAGGGGTATCCTTCGAAGACAGAATAGATTTTCCTTGATATCTAACATAATGCATAAAAGGATCCTTGAAGAACCATAAGATGGCGGCCGGAAAATCATTAACGAAGACTTCTTCTACAGGATATTTTTTTTTTTCATAGAAATGTATTCGCTCAAAAAAGATACCAGAAGAGGTTAATCGTAAATGAGAAGATTGATTACGAAGAAAAAGTAAAATGGATTCGTATTCACATACATGAGAATTATATAGGAGCAAGAATAATCGTGGATTACTTTTTGAAAAAATAATTTTTTTTGGAGTAATAAGACTATTCCAATTATAATACTCGTGAAGAAAGAGTCGTAATAAATGGAAAGAAGAGGGATCTTTCACCCAATAGCGAAGGGTTTGAACCAAGATTTCCAGATGAATGGGGTAGGGTATTAGTACATCTGATACATAATTTAAATGTGGGAATTTGTCCTCTAAAAAAGGAAATATTGAATGAATTGATCGTAAATTATAAGATTTTACGATTTCTGTCGCCTCTAAGGAAGATACTAATCGTAGGGAAAACGGAATTTCCACAATGACGGCAAATCCCTCCGACATCATTTGAGAATACAAATTTTTGTTGTACCCAAAAAATTTATTTTGGTTAGAATCATTAGCGGAAATTATCAAATGATTCTGTTGATACATTCGACTAATTAAACGTTTTATAATTAGTAAACTATATTTAGTGTCATAACCTACATTATCCAACAAAATCGATCTATTTAAACCATGATCATGAGCAAGTGCATAAATATACTCCCGAAAGATAAGTGGGTATAGGAAGTCATGTTGCTGATATCTATCTAGTTCTAAATATCCTTGAAATTCTTCCATTTTTAATTTGAACAAGAAAAGAAATAGGTGATTTATTGGGTTATCAAATGATACATAGTACGATACAGTCAAAACAAGGTATTATAGTAAGAAAATACCTCGGAACAAGTAAGACTCATCAACAGACTCTCTAGCCTCTCTTTTTCCATCTAATTGATTTATGTTCATTCTAGGGTAACAAGATGGTTAGAAGTCCTTTATTTTTTCAATCCAATCGCTCTTTTGATTTTGAAAAATCTTTATCAATATACTGCCTTCTTCTACACATTTATCTCTACCCCATAATGGGTAATAGCTAATAATTAGGACTCATAAGAAATTTATAATCCACTCATGGGAAAAGTTTTTCCCGTATTAAGCACTAATATATTTTTAACGTCTAATTAGATCGGGTAATCATTCAAAAATTAAGAACAGAAGCTCATTACTTTTTGTTTCCCTATAATTGGAACCGTAGTAGGGCTCTACCCATTTATTCACTCGACCAAATTCATTTTTTTTATTACACGACAAGAATTCAAACAATTTAAATAAGGTTTTGGACCTATTCGGTAAGAATGAAATATTCTTAGAATTATCCATTGATACGACATGCTGCTTTTTCCATTCATTCCTTTCAGGATCAGTCGTGGTCTTACAAACTCTACCGATGGTATGGACGAATCTTTTGCTTCATACAAATGTGTAAAAGATGCTAGCCGCACTTAAAAGCCGAGTACTCTACCGTTGAGTTAGCAACCCAAATAAAATAATTAGAATGTGTAGATACAATCGGAATCTCAATAAAAAAAAGATTGAATTGCACAACGCAATCCAAACCAATCAAAACATTAAAATAGCACAAATTTTAAAAATTCTAATTGATTAGATTCTGAACATAATAAAAATGAACAGATCCGATGAAAAAATTCTCAGATAAAAATAGGGATAAAGTAAAATATTTATAAATAGCTCCTTGTCTCTTATGTCATCCATTAATTCTATAGTATATATAGATTTTATTGAGTTTAATCTTAATCAAAAAAAGACTTCTTGTATCACAGAAAATATAAGAACCCATTATTTGAATGAAATAAAAGCTATGGGACGGAGATAGAAATGGATCCTTTTATTCACGATCTGATTATATTTATTTGATACACTGTTGTCAATATGAATGTTGAGAAAAGAATACAAAAGAAAAAACAATTTATAAATATAACTAACAATTCCAATTTCAATCAATTAGACAATTAGAATTAAATCAATTAGACAATTAGAATTATAAGAAAAAAAAAAACTAAGGACTTGTGTTGGATTGGCACTATATATAATATTTCTATACAACACAACATTGATACAATATTGGTGGAAAAATAAATTAAGTAAAAAAATGAGGTTTATTCACTAAAATAAGCAAGTGAAATCCTTTGTGTTTTTTTATTTGTTCCTTAACTCATTGACAGTAATCTCAAAATTTTATATTTATAGACCCGATTACTTCATTTATTTATTCACTTAATCTTTTTCTATCTATTTTTTAATCTTTTTCTATCTATTTTATATATATCAATAAAATTTATATCAATAAAATCGAAATAGATTTTTGTCGTTATAAAAGACACTCTTTTATAGTAACAATAATAAATTTAGTATGATATAAATAGAACAAAAGAGGAAATAGCAAAGAAACAAAAAGGTTATACAAGGCTATATACAAATCATCCACATTTTTTTTATTTCATTAATTGAATTTTATTTGTTGATTAGGGCGAAGTTCCGTAAAAACCCCCGCCCTTTTTGAAATATCATGAACAGTTCCTGTAGGTTGAGCACCTTTTTCAAGGAAATATAGAATAGCAGGAACATTTAAATAGATTTGATTCTTTATCGGGTCATAAAAACCCACTTTACGAAGATCTCTTCCCTCTCGTCGGGATCTAACATCAATTGCAACGATTCGATAAATGGCTCATTGGGATAGATGAACAATACTCCCCCCCCCCTAGAAACGTATAAGAAGTTTTCTCCTCGTACGGCTCGAGAAAATTCTAAATTATGTCTATGTATAGAATCATAATATCAAATAGATCCATAAAATCATCAAATTCATTATATTATTGATTTTAGTTTAAATACTTTTTCTTAGTCTTCCCCCCCCCCCCCAAAAAAAAAATTATTTGTATCCTCATAACTCAAGTTGAATAACTCTCAAATAACTCAAAAGAAACCTTTTAGGTATTCAATTTATTGAGTGGTCTCTAACCCTTTTTGTCTGTCTCCTTTAGAATCAATTTTGATTCTTAAATATGATCTGGTTGTTGAGACAATTGAAAACGGTATTTCCTTGTTCCAGGATCTTTATCTTTGCCTTGAATCATTGGGTTTAGACATTACTTCGGTGATCTTTAAATCGTTTCAAAACGGCAGCAACATACCATTTTTTGTGATTTCTTTCTATCAAAGAATCGTATGAATGGTTGATTCTTACGTAATACACTTTACTTTTGATTTGATCAAAAGAGTTTTACCAATTCCAACAAAATTAACTTTTCAATTTTATCGAATTGGATCCTTTAGATTTATATATCTAAAATATACTTACGAAGTTGTTCCAATTTATTGATCGATACTAACCTTAGATTCTTGCCCTTGAGAAATTAATCAATACGTTCTACTCGAGCTCCATCGTGTACTATTTACATGGCAACACTCTCAAAAATGAGGGTTCCAGTGGAACAGAACAAATGATGTCGAGCCAAGAGCACTTTCGTTCCTATATAATATAAAAAAGTGGTGGATGTAAGAATCCACAGCTGATCATGTCCTTCAAGTCGCACGTTGCTTTCTGCCACATCGTTTTAAACGAAGTTTTACCATAACATTCCTTCAGTTTGGAACCAGTATGTAATTGATTCAATTATGGAATCGTGAATAATCATCGGTTCGGTCGGTACATAATAATCTATACTTTTTTCTTCTATATGAAGAATGGATAATGTATGACGAAGTCTCAACAAGAATTCAATCAATTTAACCCCATTGTTTATAATTTTTTTTTTTATTATAACTAACATAACATGAATAAATAAACACGAATAAACAAGTTATTTTGAATCTCTATCTTCAAGTAACGTGATAGGATAAATTCAACAATTTCACACTTCTTAGAGTACCAAGAACTCATAAGAAATCATTAAAACGATTTAATTGATTGAATAGTTTCCTACCCTATATCATTATTTGCATAAGGTTTTACAGTAAGTACCATTCGCTTTTTATCATCATTAAGAGAAAGATAAATCCATATTGGATTAAACCATCAATAATTAATAAAAAAAAAGACTGATGTAAGGAAAGATTGAAGATTTAGGTTGTTATTTTTTCAGATTTCATATTGTAAAATCAGTAATATTTAACAAATCAAAATTTCGTTTCATATGCGTGTTATTTGAACTCGATTAAATTTGTGAAAAAGATATGATTAATAAAAAAAAAAAAAAAAAAAAGAAATAAGAATCACATTCTATAACAATATTATACTCTTAAACGGAATACTGGTCGAAAAGACAATCTTTATTTTGATATATTTTATTATGATATAGATTATGATATAGATATCTATTTTATTTTTTATTATAGATTAATAAAATTATAGATTAATAAAATGATCGTGGGTCAGGTATGTTCTGGGACGGAAGGATTCGAACCTCCGAATAGCGGGACCAAAACCCGTTGCCTTACCACTTGGCCACGCCCCATTTCTAGGCGACACTAATAAACACTAATATTGGTACTGGTTGTTCGTCAACTCAAGTCTAAATATCTATTATCTATAAAATAGATTACTAGAATTTTTATACATGTAGACGTAGAATTAAACAGAATTTATTGATCATTACATATAATTCAATTAAGATATTGTATGAAAGTATGGTTTATTCTATTCTCTTTTGATTTGAGAATTGAAGGATTTTTGATTGGGTGAGTTCAAATCAAAGAAAGTTTTTTGGTCTATCTTATTTTCTTTTTATTCATTTTTCTTTTCTATGAATAATAACATATTTATAATAATAAAATAATAAAAAACTCAATTTATTAATAACTCAATCAAAATAAATAAAATACAATTATCCTCAAGAACAAAATGTTTGTTATGCTTAATATATTTAGTTTGATCTGTATCTGTCTTAATTCTGCTCTTTATTCAAGTAGTTTTTTCGTCGCCAAATTGCCCGAGGCCTACGCTTTTTTAAATCCAATCGTAGATGTTATGCCAGTAATACCCCTGTTTTTTTTTCTCTTAGCCTTTGTTTGGCAAGCTGCTGTAAGTTTTCGATGATATCTTTAATTTAATAATGTCTAGACAAATTCATGATTTATTGAAAAAAAAAAAAAAAAATTCAAAGAAAAGAATTGATAAGATCAGATAAGTCTTACACCCTCAATTCAAATATTGAAATTCTTGTACAACCGCGAAAAATCTGGATCACCCCACTTTATTTCTTGGTGTCAAAATAAAAAATCAAAATAGTAGGGCATGCGGTATAAAAACGGAGAATCTATTCTCTTTTTTACTAAAAAAAATCTTGGAGATTATGTAATGCTTACTCTCAAACTATTTGTTTACACGGTAGTGATATTCTTTGTTTCTCTCTTTATTTTCGGATTCCTGTCTAATGATCCAGGACGTAATCCTGGACGTGAAGAATAAAAGATAAGGTTTTTGTTTTCCTTGCTTGATTTTTAAATGTTCTTAGTAGGATTGTAGGATTTTATCTATTACACTTTTATCTATATACACATTTTTAACTATTAAAAATAAAAAGAGCTCGCGAAAAATTCGAAAGAAAATACCAAGTCATCAACAAAAACGGAAAGAGAGGGATTCGAACCCTCGGTACGAAAAACTCGTACAACGGATTAGCAATCCGACGCTTTAGTCCACTCAGCCATCTCTCCTCCCAATTGAAAAAGGATAATACTATGTTACATTATAAAAAATAAGGATTGAAAGAGCCCTTCATAATATTTTTTTTTTCATCCGAGAGTACTTTTTAGTTCCACGGCCCGGCTAAGTACTGACCAGGCCGGGCCCGCCATTTATTGTTCCAACGAATCATAAATAATTTTTTTTTTATTTGAAAACTAAAATACTTGCTTGTTATTACGATTGGAAAAATAAAAACAAACTCTTTTGATTTCTATGATATAGAATCAAATGATATCGAATCAAAGTGTCGTTTCTTATCTTAATTTTTTATATTTATTCTTTATTTTCTTTATTCCTTTTATTTTAGTAAAGTAAATAAATAACAAAAAGGGAACTGTGGATTCTTGCACAATACATTTTCATGTATGTTATGGCTTAAGTAGTTTTGTCGAGACGTCTAGGTCAAAAACCTCCGGCAAAAAAACACTTGTTATTTAGTTTTAGTTATTGAAATTTAGTGAATTCTCTTTTCCGAATCTCATTGGGTTCTCTGATACAACACGTAAACGCTCTAATTTTCATGATTATTTTATGATCCTATCCTTTCTTTTTACTCTTTTAACTTTTTATTACGACCCATTTTCTTGTTCGACAAAAGGTTCATTTATATACAATAATCGGATTGTAGCGGGTATAGTTTAGTGGTAAAAGTGTGATTCGTTCTATAATCCTTTATATAGTTAAGGGGTCTTTCGGTTTGATTAATATTTCATTCCGACCAAAAACTTTATTTCTTAAAAGGATTTAATCCTTTACCTCTCAATGAAAAATTCGAGGAAGAATATACATTCTCGTGATTTGTATCCAAGAATCAATTAAAAATTGAAAAATTGGATTATGAGATTACGAAACATAATTTTTTTTTTTTAATTAGATCAATACTTCTAATTGAATAAGTATGAGTAAAGGATCCATGGATAAAGATAGAAAGTGGCTTTCTAATCGTAACTAAATCTTTAATTTGGAATTTGTATTACGGAAATTGAAGCAAAATGGCTATTAAACAATGACTTTGGTTTACTAGAGACATCGACAAATTGTTTTAGCTCGGTAGAAACAAAATGCTTTTCCTAAGGATTCTCTCACATAGAAATAGAGAACGAAGTAACTAGAAAGGTTGTTATAATATAATCCCCCTCTTTTCTATAGGGATCGTCTAGAAAGCGGGTTGTTCTGAATACATTCAGACAGAAAAGCTGACATAGATGTTATGGGTGGAATTTTTTTTTTCGTTCATGTCTTAATATCGGAATTTATACATCTTCCATAAAGGAGCCGAATGAAACCAAAGTTTCACGTTCAGTTTTGAATTAGAGACGTTAAAAATGATGAATCAACGTCGACTATAACCCTTAGCCTTCCAAGCTAACGATGCGGGTTCGATTCCCGCTACCCGCTTTTACTTTATTTTTTTATTAAATTAATAAGAAATAAGATTAATAAGAAATAAG